ATTTAATCGTTCGAATTTTTTTCTTATTTTATTAGTAGTCTTATAGTAGTCTTAGATTTTGCATTTTGATGAGCCTCGTTTTGAGGAATTCATGGAATAATCCATTTTTATGGAAAAAAGAATAAGAACAAGGATATGAGTCCACCGCTTACAAGAAAAGATCTCATGATAGTCAATATGGGCCCGCACCACCCATCAATGCATGGTGTTCTTCGACTGATCGTTACTCTCGATGGTGAAGATGTTATTGATTGCGAACCCATATTAGGGTATTTACACAGAGGAATGGAAAAAATCGCGGAAAACAGAACTATTATACAATACTTGCCTTATGTAACACGGTGGGATTATTTAGCTACTATGTTTACAGAAGCAATAACGGTAAATGCACCAGAATTCTTGGAGAATATTCAAATACCCCAAAGAGCCAGCTATATTAGGGTAATTATGTTAGAATTGAGCCGTATAGCTTCTCACTTGTTATGGCTTGGACCTTTTATGGCGGATCTCGGGGCACAGACTCCTTTTTTCTACATTTTTAGAGAGAGAGAATTGATATATGATCTATTTGAAGCTGCTACAGGTATGCGAATGATGCATAATTACTTTCGCATCGGAGGAGTAGCTGCCGATCTACCTTATGGATGGATGGATAAATGTTTAGATTTCTGTGATTATTTTTTACGAGGAGTTGTTGAATATCAACAACTTATTACACAGAATCCTATTTTTTTAGAACGAGTTGAAGGAGTCGGTTTTATTAGTGGAGAAGAAGCCGTAAATTGGGGCTTATCGGGCCCAATGTTACGAGCTTCTGGAATACAATGGGATCTTCGTAAAATTGATCCTTATGAGTCTTACAATCAATTTGATTGGAAAGTACAATGGCAAAAAGAAGGAGATTCGTTAGCTCGCTATTTAGTACGAATCGGTGAAATGAGGGAATCCATAAAAATAATTCAACAGGCTGTAGAGAAAATTCCGGGAGGACCTTATGAGAATTTAGAAGCCCGACGTTTTAAGAAAGCAAATAATTTCGAATGGAATGATTTTGAATATCGATTTCTTGGTAAAAAACCTTCGCCCAATTTTGAATTATCAAAGCAAGAGCTTTATGTAAGAGTAGAAGCTCCAAAAGGTGAATTAGGAATTTATCTGGTAGGAGATGATAGTCTTTTCCCCTGGAGATGGAAAATTCGTCCACCTGGTTTTATTAATTTGCAAATTCTTCCTCAGCTAGTTAAAAAAATGAAATTGGCTGATATCATGACGATATTAGGTAGTATAGATATCATTATGGGGGAAGTTGACCGTTGAAATGATAATAGATAGGGTAGAGGTAGAAACTATCAATTCTTTTTCGAAATCGGAATTATTAAAAGAAGTCTACGGACTGATATGGATTCTACCCATTTTGACCCTCCTACTGGGAATCACAATAGAAGTACTCGTAATTGTGTGGTTAGAAAGAGAAATATCTGCATCGATACAACAACGTATTGGTCCTGAATATGCTGGCCCCCTGGGACTGCTTCAAGCTATAGCAGACGGAACTAAGCTACTTTTTAAAGAGGATATCCTCCCATCCCGAGGAGATATTCCTTTATTTAGCATTGGGCCCTCTATAGCAGTCATATCCATTTTATTAAGTTTTTTAGTTATCCCTTTGGGATATCGTTTTGTTTTAGCTGATCTTAGTATTGGTGTTTTTTTATGGATTGCCATTTCAAGTATTGCTCCTATTGGTCTTCTCATGGCGGGATATAGCTCAAATAATAAATATTCTTTTTCAGGCGGTCTACGAGCGGCTGCTCAATCTATTAGTTATGAAATACCATTAACTTTTTGTGTGCTAGCAATATCTCTACGTGTGATTCGTTAAAATAGGATCTTTTTCCTCTAAAATACATTGAATGCTTATCTTCCTTTGCTTATTCTGTATTCGGGTTGGTAAGTTAAACTAGATAGCTATATGAGTGAAACAAAACAGCTTATTAATTTGTAGTAAAAATAGAAAATCTCATTTCCTACGTACAAGAAAAACGTTCAAGTAAACATAAGCAGTGTAAACTCTTTACCCCAAGGTTGAGATTGTTTGATTAGTCATCATATCTTGAAGCGGGCAAGAATAAAGGATTCGCGATATAGAATTCCATTCTATTTTGAGTTATTACTATAACTTATAACCATAAAGCAATCCATTAAAAGTTAGTGAGGGATTAGGAACACTAAAGTACATACAGGATTAGTAATGAGAGAATCTAAATCATTAGACATTTTTCCTCACAAAAGGAATCATAATAAGGACTTGAAATTGGTGGAAATGATCAAGTAGTACTTTCTTCGGATTCCGGTCTAGAGTATGTTCCCATTCACTTGTTAAAGAAATGGCTATCAAGAACGAATTAACCCTTTATTCTTTTTTCTTTTTAAGTACACCCTTCCCCGGGAAAGAAGAATAGGACAAAAGATATGGAATGCAATACAGAAAAGAATCTTTATTTATTCTTTTCTTCCTTTATCCCTATTCATACAGAATTCCTCATGAACTTAATGCCCAATTCTTTCCATTTATTAATTGCTATAACGAGTGTTTTATTCCAATATTAAGTTATTACCGAACAAAGAAAAATTTTTCTTTTATTATATAAAGGATGAGATCAATTCAGAAGCGCTTTTTTGTTATTCTAGCAGACGGAATTGCTTTGATCTAATTTGGGGCTTTCCAATCAATTTTATCTTACCTAATTCTATCTACGCCCAAGGGATAATACCGAAATGAAACAATCCTTTCCTTTTTTCTGATCATAGAGGAGCCGTATGAAGCTAAGGTTTCATGTACGGTTTTGGAATAGCGGTGGGAACTGTGATGTTATCATCGACTATGATTATCTAACAGTTCAAGTACAGTTGATATAGTTGAAGCACAGTCCAAATATGGTTTTTTTGGCTGGAATCTTTGGCGTCAGCCTATAGGTTTTCTAGTTTTTCTAATTTCTTCTTTGGCAGAATGTGAAAGATTACCCTTTGATTTACCAGAAGCAGAAGAAGAATTAGTAGCAGGTTATCAAACCGAATATTCTGGTATTAAATATGGTTTATTTTATCTTGTTTCTTACCTAAATTTATTAGTTTCCTCTTTATTTGTAACTGTTCTATACTTAGGCGGGTGGAATTTCTCTATTCCCTATATATCCTTTTTTGGACTTTTCCAAATGAATAAAATAATTGGAATTTTGGAAATGGTAATAGGTATCTTTATTACATTAACTAAAGCTTATTTATTTCTCTTCATTTCTATCACAATAAGATGGACTTTACCCAGGATGAGAATGGATCAGTTATTAAATCTTGGATGGAAATTTCTTTTACCTATTTCTCTGGGCAATCTCTTATTAACAACTTCTTCCCAACTAGTTTCACTATAAATAAGATAATACAATAACAGTAAGAATATTTTCAACACAAAAGTTCTCTCAAACAAGAGAAAGAAACATACCTTTTTCATATATATTTAGAATATGTTCCCTATGCTAACTGGGTTCATTAGTTATGGTCAACAAACAATACGCGCCGCAAGATACATTGGTCAAAGTTTCATAATTACCTTATCCCACACAAATCGTTTACCTATAACGATTCACTACCCTTATGAAAAATCAATTACATCGGAGCGTTTCCGGGGGCGAATACACTTTGAATTTGATAAATGCATTGCTTGTGAAGTATGTGTTCGCGTATGCCCGATAGATCTACCTCTTGTGGATTGGAGATTTGAAAAAGATATTAAAAGGAAACAATTGCTTAATTATAGTATTGATTTCGGAGTTTGTATATTTTGTGGTAACTGTGTTGAATATTGTCCGACAAATTGTTTATCAATGACTGAAGAATATGAACTTTCTACTTATGATCGTCATGAATTGAATTACAATCAAATTGCTTTGAGTCGGTTACCAATCTCCATAATGGGAGATTACACAATTCAAACAATTAGGAATTCGCCTCAAAGTAAAATAGACGAAGAAAAATCTTGGAATTCAAGAACGATTACTGATTACTAGGTATTAGGATTTTTTTTATTAGAAAAATCCATTTTTACTAACTATAACGAAAAAAGAATAACTACTGCTTAACAACTTATATACATATACAAAAAAATATCCTAATACCTTTTTCCTTCCTTGAATCTTTTAGTTTTAGTCAGTTCATGAAAAATTTTATACTATAAATTTCTTCTTATCCATAATGGATTTACCTGGACCAATACATGAGATTCTTGTGCTATTTGGGGGATTTGTTCTTCTACTAGGGGGTCTAGGAGTAGTATTACTTACCAACCCAATTTATTCTGCTTTTTCACTGGGATTAGTTCTTGTTTGTATATCCTTATTCTATTTTTTATTGAATTCCTACTTTGTAGCTGTCGCACAACTTCTTATTTATGTGGGAGCCATAAATGTCTTGATCATATTTGCTGTAATGTTTGTAAACGGCTCAGAGTGGTCTAAAGATAAGAATTATTGGACTATTGGAGATGGGTTTACTTTACTCCTTTGTATAACTATTCCTTTTTCACTAATGACTACTATCCCAGATACGTCGTGGTATGGAATTCTTTGGACTACAAGATCAAACCAAATAGTAGAACAGGGTCTCATAAATAACGTTCAACAAATTGGGATTCATTTAGCAACCGATTTTTATCTTCCGTTTGAACTTATTTCCCTAATTCTTCTAGTTTCTTTAATAGGTGCAATTACTATGGCTCGACAATAAGAAATACTTAGAATGAGTCAAAATTCTTAGAATTTCAAATATAAAATAAATAACTAAAGAATCACAATTTTGATTTAGTAAAACCCATCTACTGCCAACACAACAAATACCTTCTTTTCTCTTTTGTTGCGTAATTGTTCTATTCTAATTAATTGAATCGGTTCAATTCTTGTCCTCATATTGAAATGAATCGAGATTGATAAGGAGTTAGTTAATGATGTTTGAGCATGTACTTTTTTTTAGTGTCTATTTATTTTCGATTGGTATCTATGGATTGATCACAAGCCGAAACATGGTTAGAGCTCTAATATGTCTTGAACTTATACTGAATTCAATTAATCTAAATCTCGTAACATTTTCTGATCTATTTGATAGTCGCCAATTAAAAGGAGACATTTTCGCAATTTTTGTTATAGCCCTTGCGGCTGCTGAAGCAGCTATTGGACTATCCATTCTTTCTTCCATCCATCGTAACAGGAAATCAACTCGTATCAATCAATCTAATTTTTTGAATAATTAGACATAGAATCCTCTAAACAAAGGCGCATATATAATAATACGGAACATTAAGATGAATAGAAATCTAATCTTATTTTCTTATTAGTATTTAATAATATCCATTTTTTGAGTAGGTTATTTCAGAGTATTCTTTTTTACTTATTGAATATTGCATTTTTGCAATTCATTGATATTGCAATTTGAATATTGCAATAATTTATATTGAAAAGATGATACCCAATTTATTGGCTAATTCGAATTAGTATGTAGAATTCGTATAATTATGACTGTTGAAGTCTTAAATTCAAGTCTCTTGGCTCTTTTCACGCTTTCTCACAAACAGATTAAGAAATATATTGCATTATTTGTTAAAGTTTGGATAAACCATTGCTTCGTCTGGTGTCTACAATACATCTAATTTATATAGTACTAATTTCATTTTTACCAGATCGAAAATTTTTATGTTGAAAAGGAAAATTTAGAGATCCAATGTCACATTCTGTAAAAATTTATGATACATGTATAGGATGCACTCAATGTGTACGAGCTTGTCCAACAGATGTATTAGAAATGATACCTTGGGATGGATGTAAAGCCAAGCAAATTGCTTCCGCGCCGAGAACCGAAGATTGTGTGGGTTGTAAGAGATGCGAATCCGCCTGCCCAACAGATTTTTTAAGTGTCCGCGTTTATTTAGGGCCTGAAACAACCCGCAGCATGGCTCTATCTTATTGATACGTTACAAAAAACTCCACTTGAATCGTCTGATTCCTCTTTACCGAAGAAGCCTGTGCTCGATTATTTCGAGCATGGGCTTTTCTGGTCAAAACGTATCTTGTCTTTATTACTTTATCATGAGTTATTTTCCTTGGTTAACAATACTTGTTGTTTTGCCGATATTTGCAGGTTCATTAATTTTCTTTTTACCTCATAAAGGAAATAAAATCGTTAGGTGGTATACTATATCCATTTGTTTATTAGAATTCCTTCTAATGACTTATGCATTCTGTTATCATTTCCAATTGGAGGATCCCTTAATCCAATTAAGGGAGGATTATAAATGGATAGATGTTTTGGATTTCCACTGGAGATTGGGAATCGATGGACTTTCATTAGGATCTATTTTATTGACAGGATTTATCACTACTTTAGCTACTTTAGCGGCTTGGCCGGTTACCCGGAATTCGCGATTATTCTATTTCCTGATGCTAGCAATGTATAGCGGTCAAATAGGATTATTTTCTTCACGAGATCTTTTACTTTTTTTTATCATGTGGGAGTTAGAATTAATCCCTGTTTACTTACTTTTATCCATGTGGGGGGGAAAGAGGCGTCTGTATTCAGCTACCAAGTTTATTTTGTATACTGCAGGGGGTTCCATTTTTTTCTTAATTGGGGTTCTGGGTATGGGGTTATATGGTTCCAATGAACCCGGATTAGATTTGGAAAGATTGATTAATCAATCATACCCTGCAACATTGGAAATACTACTGTATTTTGGCTTCCTTATTGCTTATGCTGTCAAATTGCCGATTATACCTCTACATACCTGGTTACCAGATACCCATGGGGAAGCGCATTACAGTACATGTATGCTTTTAGCCGGAATTCTATTAAAGATGGGAGCATACGGATTGATTCGGATCAATATGGAATTGTTACCTCATGCTCATTATCTGTTTTCCCCCTGGTTGGTAATAATAGGAGCGGTGCAAATAATCTATGCAGCTTCAACTTCTCTTGGTCAACGAAATTTCAAAAAAAGAATAGCCTACTCCTCCGTATCTCACATGGGTTTCATAATTATAGGAATTGGTTCCATAACCAACATTGGACTAAATGGAGCTATTTTACAAATATTATCCCATGGATTTATCGGTGCTACACTTTTTTTCTTGGCGGGAACGGCTTGTGATAGAGTGCGTCTTGTTTATCTCGAAGAACTGGGGGGAATATCTATTCCAATGCCAAAAATTTTTACCATGTTTAGTAGCTTTTCAATGGCTTCTCTTGCCTTGCCAGGAATGAGCGGTTTTGTTGCAGAATTAGTAGTATTTTTTGGACTAATTACTAGTCCTAAATTTATGTTAATGCCAAAAATGCTAATTACTTTTGTAATGGCAATTGGAATGATATTAACTCCTATTTATTTATTATCTATGTTACGCCAGATGTTCTATGGATACAAGCTATTCCATGTTCCAAACGAAAATTTTTTGGATTCTGGACCACGGGAACTCTTTCTTTTAATCTGTATCTTTTTACCAGTAATAGGAATTGGTATTTATCCAGATTTTGTTCTCTCGCTATCCGTTGACAGGGTAGAGGCTCTATTATCCAATTATTATCCTAAATAGGATTTTAACTAGTCTGCTCTATATTCCATCGTGGAAAAAGCATAAAATTCAAAAAAAAAGTCTAATTAGATCTATCTCGAATTTTTGAGAACCCTTTGAAAAGACGTTCAAGGGGTTCTCAAATCAAACAAAAAAGGAAAAAAAAACCTTCATAAAATGAAGGTTTTATGTTATCTAATCGTTTAGTTTTATGTTATGTAATCATTTAGATGGTAATGTAAATGAACCATAACTATGTAAACCTATTCCTAACAGATTGATACCAAAATAGCAGATCCAAATTATAAGAAATCCTATCGAAGCTACAAGTGCGGAATTCGTACCCTTCCAATTTGGATTTGTTCTACTATGTAAATATATTGCAAATATAGTCCAGGTAATAAATGCCCAAGTTTCCTTAGGATCCCAATTCCAATAGGATCCCCATGCCTCATTAGCCCATACTGCTCCACAAAGAATACCTATGGTTAAAAGAGTAAACCCTAGACTAATGACACGATAACTCCAAGAATCCAAACGCTCAGTTAATTGATATTTGTAATAATTTGGAAATGCGGGAAAAGAGGTGTTTTTTAAAGCACTTCTTTTTGCATATAAATATTCAATCTCACTAAAGAAAAATGTTTTAAGTAAAACATTTTTTTTCTTTTTAGAAAAGAAATCGAAATTCTTTCGAAATCTAATGATTAGAAGAGCGGCGGATAATAAGGATCCGCACAAAAGAGTTGCATAGCTTAGTAACATCATACTGACATGCATCATTAACCACTGAGATTGTAGAGCGGGTACTAGTATTGTGGATTGATGCATTTCAGTTAAAAGGCCCGACGTGGCAAAGCCTTGCGTTAAAATAGTACTTGGCGTAGTTATTGTGCTTAAATCATTTTTCGAGTTCTGTATCTTAGGAATAGTATGAAGAATATACAAAGCCCATGAAAGGAAGATCAATGACTCATATAAATTACTTAATGGAAAATGTCCCGAAGAAACCCAACGAGAAACTAAGAATCCTGTTATAGAGAAAAAAGTAGTTATCATTCCTTTTTCTGACAAATCACGTAATCCCCTAAGTTCACGAACTAATAAGGTTATCAAATGAATCGTAATCACAATGGAAATGGTTGAGAAAGAGATATGAGTTAGTATATGTTCTAAAGTTGCAAATAGCATAAGGATAAGGTCCCATTACAAAATTGGAAATTTCGAATTGAATCCATTTTCTAATCTATTGTATTCTTTTTCGAGAATGCCGCCACTCGGACTCGAACCGAGATGCTTGAGCACTGCTTCCTAAGAGCAGCGTGTCTACCAATTTCACCATGGCGGCTAACTTAAAATAATAGTGAACTTAAAAGAATAATAGTTATTTTCTCGCGAATCGTCGAGACTGGGAGAGGCCGTAGAATTTAGGAACATTAGAATTTCATCATTAACTACAAAGAATTTTGTATTTTAGAAAAATTTATAGAATGAAAGTCTTTACGCTCTTATTAATATGATTTACCAGTCCTAAACTCATTTATATGGTAATTTTGGATAAGATTGGATAAGATAGGTAGAGGTTGTAAGTCCTATTGCAAGAATAGTCTACTTTTTATAATAGAATCCTCATATTTTTTTTATGAGGATTCTATTATAAAAAAAAAGTTCTTTGCTAGGAAAAGAATACTGAGGACACAATATACCAAAAATTTTTGGTCTATATAACGGATAACGGAGGGATTCGTTCTAAGAATATTGTACCGAGGAATTCAACACATAAAAGTACATTCATTAATTAATCCGAATTATTCATTCATATTAAATAATTGGAATTTCTTTGGGTTGGGATAGTTCAATTCGGATCGGATTATTCCAAAACCTTATTATTTGTTTGTTTGTTGCCCAGAAAAACCTTTTGGTTTTGCATGCTCATTGCCGCTAGAAAATGATCTTGATTTTGCTAAAGAATAAGATTGTACTATGGAAAAATAAGTCTTTTTCTTCCAAAGATTTTTACGAATACGCTTTTTTGACATCGAAGTACGTTTTTTTGGAACTGCCATTTTAAAATAAAAGAGGATTACTTTTTTCTAGTTGTATGTGAAAGACATCTATTGCCGCAAATCAATCCTTCTTTCTGTTTTTTCTTAGTATTTATACTTAGATACTGAAAGATACTGAAATTCGAAATTCCTTTTTTAGTTCATTTTGTCTAATGTGGATAAGACAAGAGTTTTTTAAGGCTTTCTATTTAAATCAATTTATATATAAAATATACTCCATATATAAATATATGGTATGGGGGATAAGCCTTCATATAAGATGGGGAAATAAAAAGAAGGTAAAATTCAATTAGTTAATTAAGTTCAGAACGGTATTTCATAATGGAATTCCAATAAAAAAAAAAAATACTTAGTCTCTTAAACAAGACATTCTAAAACTTAGAGAATTCTAGTCATTAGGATTTCCGTTTTATATGAAATAAGCAATATTCGAGAATCTCCTATACTATAAATATAGGGTTTTCTTTGAAATTCAATCAATCAATTACGAGACAAGAGAGCTCCTTTATTTTAAGAGAAAGAAATACAAAAATGAATAGAAAGTAAAATGATTCAATCTTTTTTTGTATTTTAATAAATATTTTTTTTAACTAATAACTAGATAACGAAATTCTTTGATTCACTTTTTGAATTTAAGCAACTAAACCCATTCTTAATTTTTGAATATTTTAATGAGAGAAATTTTGAAAAATCTAGAATTCCAGTATTTTTTTTTATTCTTATTTTGTTTTTTTAATTCCTTTAGAGAGAGATAAGAGTAGGTTTGGTGAATCGGAAACAATTCAATTTTATAGAAAAATTGAACTAAAAATTTCAACTCAAAATTGCTATTTCTTTTCTTATGGAACATACATATCAATATGCCGGGGTAATCCCTCTTCTCCCACTTCCAGTTATTATGTCAATGGGATTTGGGCTTTTTCTTATTCCGACAGCAACAAAAAATCTTCGTCGCATATGGGCTTTTCCTAGTATTTTACTCTTAAGTATAGCTCTGGTATTCTCAGTTCACCTGTCTATTCAACAAATAAATGGAAGTTCTATCTATCAATATCTATGGTCTTGGACCATCAATAATGATTTTTCCTTAGAATTTGGATACTTGATCGACCCCCTTACGTCTATTATGTTACTACTAATTACTACTGTAGGAATCTTGGTTCTTATTTATAGTGACGGTTATATGTCTCACGATGAAGGATATTTGAGATTTTTTGTTTATATAAGTTTTTTTAATACTGCCATGTTGGGATTGGTTACTAGTTCCAATTTGATACAAATTTATTTTTTTTGGGAACTTGTCGGAATGTGTTCCTATTTATTGATAGGCTTCTGGTTTACACGGCCAATTGCAGCGAGTGCTTGCCAAAAAGCTTTTGTAACTAATCGTGTAGGGGATTTTGGTCTGTTATTAGGAATTTTAGGTTTTTTTTGGATAACGGGTAGTTTAGAGTTTCGGGATTTGTTCAAAATAGCTAATAACTGGATTCCTAATAATGGGGTTAATTCCTTACTTACTACTTTGTGTGCTTTTTTATTATTCCTTGGTGCAGTTGCAAAATCTGCACAATTCCCTCTTCACGTATGGTTACCCGATGCTATGGAAGGACCCACTCCCATTTCGGCTCTTATACACGCAGCAACTATGGTTGCTGCGGGGATTTTTCTTCTAGCTCGACTTCTTCCTCTTTTCATATCCCTACCCTTGATAATGAGTTTTATTTCTTTAGTAGGTACAATAACGCTCTTCTTAGGAGCCACTTTAGCTCTTGCTCAGAGAGATATTAAAAGAAGCTTAGCCTATTCTACAATGTCTCAATTGGGTTATATGATGTTAGCTCTAGGTATAGGTTCTTATCAAGCTGCTTTATTCCATTTGATCACTCATGCTTATTCGAAAGCTTTATTGTTCTTAGGATCCGGATCCGTTATTCATTCAATGGAACCTCTTGTTGGATATTCACCAGATAAAAGTCAGAATATGGTTCTTATGGGTGGTTTAAGAAAATACGTTCCAATTACAAGAACTGCTTTTTTATGTGGTACACTTTCTCTTTGTGGTATTCCACCTCTTGCTTGCTTCTGGTCCAAAGATGAAATCCTTAGTAATAGTTGGTTGTATTCACCCTTTTTTGGAATTATAGCCTCTTTTACTGCAGGATTAACTGCATTTTATATGTTTCGGATATATTTACTTACTTTTGATGGGTATTTGCGTGTTCATTTTCAAAATTACAGCAGTACTAAAGAAGGTTCGTTGTATTCAATATCCTTATGGGGAAAAGGCATATCCAAAGGACTTAATAGGAATTTTGTTTTATCAACAATGAAGAGTAGAGTTTCTTTTTTTTCACAAAATACACCCAAAATTCCTGGTAATACAAGAAATAAGATAGGATCCTTTAGTACTCCCTTTGGGGCTAAAAGCACTTTTGTTTATCCTCATGAAACGGGAAATACTATGCAATTTCCTCTTCTTATATTACTGCTTTTTACTTTGTTCATTGGATCCATAGGAATTCATTTTGATAATGGAATAAAGCGTAATGGAATATCGGAGTTAACCATATTATCAAAGTGGCTAACTCCTTCAATAAACTTTTTCCAGGAAAGTTCTAATTCTTCCATAAATTCATATGAATTTCTCACTAATGCAATTTCTTCTGTAAGTTTAGCAATTTTGGGTCTATTCATAGCATATATCTTCTATGGATCTACTTATTCTTTTTTTCAGAATTTAAATTTTCTAAATTCCCTTGTAAAAAGGAATCCAAAAAAGAACTTTTTGGATGAAGTAAAAAAAAATATATACAGTTGGTCA